GTGGTATTTTATAAATAAACACGTGTGAAAATCTCTAGAGTCTTCTCTTTTTTATTCCCTTGCCGTTCTATTCGGGGCAGCACGGGTTGGGTTCTATCAAAATCTATTCAATGCAAAATGAAAATTGCAGTATGATAATTTTCTAATATCTGATAACTCTTTCTAGGGAACCTTTATAGGTATAGGGAACAGCTAGAATATAAATAATAGATAGCCGTGTCAAAATGTCTTTTTGTTCCAGGGTTTACATAGACTCCTAAATGTTGTTATAATTGAAATTGAGAGGGGTTTTTTGATTAAAAAAAATAAATATGATAGTTATCTATCAATTTGTATTTTTTTTGTGTTATTAGGAAAACACTATTTTGATTTTGTGATTCAAATCCAAGAACTTTTCGTGCATTCGTAGTCATATTGTTAATGGTTCCGATTTTCATCAATTTTGTCTTTTGCGACTGAAAAAACACATTTGACTTTTCAACAGAAAAGTGAGAGAAAGTTTTTTGTGTATTTTGAGATACCATACAATGAATCGAAAGAATGAATCAAATCCAATCAAAAAAAAGGGAAGAAAAGAGGACTTTCTTTTAGGAAAAATGAAGGAAAACAGAGCAAGTACAATAAAAAAAAAGAAGTTCAGTAATCCGGGAAAATTTTTGTATCATTTTGGCGACATGGCCGAGTGGTAAGGCGGAGGACTGCAAATCCTTTTTTCCCCAGTTCAAATCCGGGTGTCGCCTGATCAACAAAAACCTTGAAATCTCTTCTTTTCTTCTATTGCTATAAGATAACAAAGATTCCGCAGCAGAAGCAGAGAAAACGGACTGGTGACTATTGTCTTGATACTTGTTTGGTTCTAAACATAGGGTGAGGTTTTTATAAAAGATGGACAATCTACTTGCATATTTAGGTCAAAGAAATATTCGAATGATAGAGGACAAGACTTCACGATTCCCTTCTACTACTAAAAAATAATTAATTGAATACTAATTCATACTCATGTTTCTATTCTATTACTTATTACTTCTTATTACTCTTATTACTTATGTATGTATATGTATTGGCTAATGACTGGCCTAGATTGGAGAGCCTGATAAGAAATCTAATTCAACGAATAGTTCTGGAAAGGACAGAGGGGAGGTACTTTCTAACTCACGAGAATCTCTGAGTGCTCAAGCATCCAATCAATATTTGATTGGATGGATAATGAGCTTTCCTTTTTACCTTTTTAGAGAAAAAAGAAAAAGGCGAAAAGAAAGAATTTCTTTTCGGAAACCCCAAGTAAAGAATATACTGTCTCCCGCCGTTTCACATATCTAATATGGGCGGGGTATGGATTAGATCAAATAGGAACTAGCGATATGTAATAGATATTGATTTATCTTTTTCTGCTTTTTGTTTTTGAAATATGAAAAGAAGGTCAACAAAAAAAGAAGAGGCCTGAATTATTCCTTATTCCTACATGCTCCATTAATAACATTCCCTTGTGAGGTTATTGCGTATTTTGCTTGTGGTTAATGTTTCCAAATTAGAAACATTAGAGGAGTTTAAGCGGATTTATTAGATTGGTTTAGCAATAATGTTCGGTCAGAATCCCTTTTTTATTTTGACTCTGCGCGAAGGATTCCACTATTATTATTAGTGTATTATATATTATATATATTATAATTAGTGAGGAAAAATCGAAAAATTCCTTCATATTTATATTTATAGAGATTAGGGGACAGAATTCACATGGATATAGTAAGTCTCGCTTGGGCTGCTTTAATGGTAGTCTTTACTTTTTCCCTTTCACTAGTAGTGTGGGGAAGAAGTGGACTCTAGAGGTCCTAATCAATTGAGTTTAAGGAATCAAACTGTATAAATTTTTTTTATAGATCGTTCTGCAACATGTTTTTAGTTATTTAAAATATCTTCTCCGAATTCCATTGGGATTGACTGGAATAATTTATTAGAAGAATTCTACTCTTTCAATCAAATAGATATCTCGATGATTCCCATGTTTGTATTTCGAAATAAATGGGATTCACAAGAATTTGAATTTTTTTATTCCAACTGAATTCTTCGGCCAAATTTGTTATTAAAATCAACGGGCTTTTACCTAGCGTATATGATGAATACTGGGTAGGTTCAGACTCTTTTCCCTCTTTACTGTTCAAAGAAGAAGTCATTTTCTTTTTTGAAGTGTATACGCACGTTCGGTGAGAAACAATATAGACATAGTGGTTGTCTGCCTAACCATATACTAGCAGAATAAGATCTTCAAACGAGTCACATATTGCACATTACCGCTTTCTCATTTTTTATTCAATTTGATTTTCATTTTCTCGACTTATTGCATATCAAGGTTCGGGCATTCAAAATAGATGGGCTCTTCCTTTTTGAAATTCGAAGAAGTGCCCGTCGAATTGATGTCAATGGTTCAATCAATTACTTCTTCGGATTGCTAAAAAAAAAAAAAGATTCCTACGTGATTTTATTATGAATATGTCGATATCCATCCGTTTTTACTTTAATTGACTTTATTGATTGATGATATTATTGATTTGATGATACCGAAATTCGGATTGGGAATCATCAAAAATCTAGTATAGAACGATAAGAGTAAGAAAATGATTTTAGATTCATCGAGATTCATTGGAATAAATGGGTATAGATGTAACAAAATAAATGGAATTGGGTGCTATATCCACTCCATCTATGGAATGGATATTCACATATATGATGAACACATATATGATCAATATAAATATTGTCATTTGATCTATTTAAGCCTCTATACTTTATTTTAGAATTAGAATTCTTTTTTATTTTATATTTCTTTTTATTTTATATACTAGATACTAGAGTTTTCTAACTAAAATAACCCTAATAGATAGTATGGTAGAAAAAAAGATTCATTTATTTCTTTCTTACCATACTATCTATTAATATATTGCTGATTCGAGCCCGTTCATTTCATTTAAGACGTAAAAATGGAATTTTCATTTTTTTTATCAATTTGTGATAAGAACTCAGAAGTCAAGTTTCATTCAAATGAATTAATGAATCATTAATCATTTTGACTGACTGTTTTTACGTAAATGATAAGGAGAAAGGCGGTAGGAACTAGAATAAATAGTGCAGTAGCAATAAATGCAAGAATATTAACTTCCATAATCTTGTCGTTTTTTTACTTCGCAATAACTCGGGATTTAATCCCATAGAGATGTTAAATCTTTTGCTTATAAATTCAATGAATTACCTCTCGATGATATTGAATAGGATCAATATCATGAATAACAATATCTGAGCTATTCAATCAATTCGTCGTCGAGATTGAATAGTATAACATAGGAAGTTCTTTTATCCATACCAACCCAACCTTGCCTTGGATTACTGACCCAATCAAAAATTCCTTTCATCTCTTTTTTTTTTTCTTTTTTTCTCTAGAATCTACCCAGTCTTTCTTGTAAAATCATCTGATGAAGTATCATCAAAGCGCCCTTCCACTAACTAGTCACATAGTTACAAACCTAAACAAACAATAAAAGCGAAAAAAGAGCAAAAGAAAGGAGTTTCGTTCGAAATTTTACTGTGATTTTTTTGGAAGACAAAGAAGTGTGATAAAGATGAGGCCCTCACAAAACATCAAACAAATATTGATCAAATTCACTACTTTTTTTGGGGTATTTGTTCTTTCTTCGATGGGACCTTATTCAAACAAAATGAAAAAAAAAAGAAAGCAAAAAGGACCCCCCCTTGCTTTGACAATGAAATTCTGCCCCAGCCCCTTCATAAATTAGAAAACGGTAGAGCTGAGTTGATGTATTTATTGGATCCGTCGGGACTGACGGGGCTCGAACCCGCAGCTTCCGCCTTGACAGGGCGGTGCTCTGACCAATTGAACTACAATCCCAGGGAAATAAGGGATCTAGCAGAAATTTTGATTCTTTTTATCTACGTATCAGGTCTTTCTGAAGGACAAAGGGGTTCTATCATCTTATGGTGGATTGGCGAATTATTGGGCCGAGCTGGATTTGAACCAGCGTAGGCATATTGCCAACGAATTTACAGTCCGTCCCCATTAACCACTCGGGCATCGACCCAGGAAGAATCAAATTGAAATAGGTAATCCATGAGAAACTTCCTTTCATAGTACCCTACCCCCAGGGGAATTCGAATCCCCGCTGCCTCCTTGAAAGAGAGATGTCCTAAACCACTAGACGATGGGGGCCTGCTTGTCCAACCGCCCTCATACTATGAGTATAGTATGAACAGTTTTTTGAAATTGTCAATAGAATGGAATATTCTAATTAGATCCGACGGATCTTTCCCACTTTCAGAATTGTATAGAATTTTTTTATTCGTCATTCATGAATCATTCATTACCATTTGAAATCTATTATTTTTCTCTTTTTGTATAAATTCTTTAAAATGAAAAAAAATACGGAAGAATGGGGTTGTTTGAGGATTCATTGGTTTGTCAGAAAAAGAAAATAGATTCAAAAAATAAGGGGTTCAATTCGATTTCTTTCTTTCTTTCGCTTTCATTTATGGATTCGTTGTTAAGACGAAAGATCCTTATCTCTACCTTCCTCCCCCCAACCCAAGACCGAAACAATAAATCTAGTAAATGGAATCAAGAAGTTATTGAAAATTATTTTTTCTTCAAGAATAGAGTTCGGGGGATAAATAAAATCTCTTCATCTCTTGAAATTTCTGTCGAGTTGGTAGGTATATGTATTATGTATATGGCACAATCAAGTTTATTTTTTCTGGTAGGGAGCAATTCACTAAAATAAAAGAAATTCTAATCAGTATTGAACCTATTCATTCCTTACATTTTACCCTAGACTTACTAGAGAAATCCATTTTATTGAATGGACTACTAGCCACGACGTGTCTACTGCATGTACTTAATGCATATAATATGTACATATTATAGTTATAGATAGATAGATGTACATTATAGATATTTTATCGACATATAGGAATTCAATTGAATAGGCCCCTTTAAC